GATCTAAGAAAATCTAAGAAAATGATCTCAACTAGATGAAGAGTAAGTTGGGTAAAAAGATGGATAGGATAGGGAAAACAGAATTGGAAGATGCAAATCCAATAAAAACCAATGATTCAGTAACCCTCTCCAAAAAAGAGTATTTACGCCCATTTATTATTTCTTTTTTGGCGGCATGGCCGAGTGGTAAGGCGGGGGACTGCAAATCCTTTCTCCCCAGTTCAAATCCGGGTGTCGCCTGATCAACACAACAAATGGCTCGGAATCCTGCTTCGCTGATATAACTGGCCTTATTTTTGCCCGGTGGACGAAAAGAACTGTTGATACTTGATTTATCTTCAGAATCTGCTTCAAAATACGCGGGTTCTAGGTTCTATGAAAGAAGGGCTGTAAATCTTTGCTCCGAGGCTCCTGGGGGGGTTGACTTATAGGAAAGACTATAACTATCAATCTTTCCTAATTACCATACCCTACCAGTACCCTACCAATGCCCACTGTAGGGTCTCCTGATTCAGTCGTGAATTAGATCTCGCTTGGATTCGCCGCGGGGGAATCCTAGGGGTTGTGGAGAGGGCTGAAGATACTTTGTAGACAGGCCAGGCTGTACTCGCGATAGGATTTAAGTGCTCAGCCAGTCATTCAATAGTGAATGGTTAACTGGCCCCTATAGAAGAAAGTAAAAAAAAACTTTTCTGTGGTAACCCCCTGCAATGTAGCAATGTAATAGGGTGTCTACCAATTGTTTCACAGAAACAGAGATAGTAAGGTTTAGCTTAGGGAGAGACAGTTATCCATCTTGATGGTATATATGTAGATATATTTTCCCTATGAAACGCAACAAAACAAAGAATAGATCTTAATTACGACATGTTCCATTCCCCTAGTAACATCTCCTTGATACTTCCAATGGGTAACGTGTATCTGTTGCGCTTGTGCTTAATTCTTCCTCACCACAAATCAATCCTATATAGGAAATATATACTTGTTACAAGCGGATCCATTGGATCCGTTTGTCAATAGCTTTAAGTCATAATCTCATTTTTTTTTGACTCTGCACCACCAATTCCCCTATTATTATTTTAGGGATCAATAATGTAACAATTCCTTCATATTCATCGAGATAGGGGGCATGATTCACATGGATATAGTAAGTCTCGCTTGGGCTGCTTTAATGGTAGTTTTTACGTTTTCCCTTTCACTCGTAGTATGGGGAAGAAGTGGACTCTAAAGGTACTACTAATTGAGTGTAATTGAGTTGAGTAATCAGCTTGTATCAATTGTTTAATTTCATAATTAGATCGTTTTATGTTTAAATAAACATATCTTCTATCTCAAAATTCCACAGAAATTTAGTATTAGTAATTAATTACCTTTAATTTGAATTTAACCTTTGGATCCGCTATCTCAATTATTCCCGCGTTCGTATTTTGAAAATCAAAGCAACTCCCCTGATAATGATAGAAAATTGATTTTTTCCAATCAAATTTATTCCTCCAAAATATTCCATTTCATTTTGATGAACCTGTTCTTTCTTACTATAACATTAACATCATTATGGATATTACAATGAGGAGCAACAATCCCTATTTTATTTCTTTCCCTCTTTACTGTTCAAAGGGGGAGTCGTTCTGCTATTATGTAGAGTAGATACAACTTTATACTGTAGTAACCTTGGAGAGGCTACGCATAAGAAAAGAAGAGCGCCCGATGATCCACATATACTTACCTTGGACTCCTGGCATTTTATTTATGCTTTATCGCCTCACCATCAGGGTTCAAGCATGAAAAAAGGTCTACTACCCCTTTTCCAGATACGAATAACTTACCATAGAACTCCTTGGATCGTCTAGTACAGATCATCCAATTCACAATTCTTTCTTTTTCTTCGGAATTGAATTCTCAAAAAAATTACTTGCCTTTCTTTTGTATATGCACATACTACTCCTCCACTCTTTCGCAATAGTGAAATTAATTAGTTCTACTACTTAATTTAATCAAACAAAAATCTATCCTGATTACTGATTATCATTATGAAAGTTATTAACTTAATTAAAGAGAAACCTATGAATTAGAGCAATTACAATTAAGTTATTAACTTTAGATTATTTCGGATTCATCAAAATAAAAACGAATGGATGGGTGGAGCGAAGAGATGGAATGGGAGTGCTATTTGAATCTATATATATAATATATAATATTCGAATTATAATATGTGTATATATATTATATATAATATGTGATAATGAATTTATGGATTTGCATCCACATGTATGTAGATACATATTGTAGATTGATTGTAAATTGATCTCTATCAATTCCATATTCCATATCTTCATACAATAGATAGTACGGTAGAAAGGTTCATATAGTTCTCCCCACCGTACTATCTCATCTATTGGATACATATACCGCGGATTCAATCCAGTCTGCTCATTTCATTTAAGACTTGGAATTGTAATCCCTTTCTTTCATTTATTGAATCATTTAAAAAAAAACTAAACTAATAAAATTAGACTAACTCAAGTTTCATTCAAATTAATCATTTTGACTGACTGTTTTTACGTAGATGATAAGTAAAAAAGCAGTAGGAACTAGAATGAACAGCGCAGTAGCAATAAATGCGAGTATATTTACTTCCATAATCTCATAATTTAATTTTATTTTGCTTCACAAGAAATCGGGATCTAATCCCATAGAGATGATAAATCCTTCTCCATAATTTTGAAATTCAATGGGATTAATGAAATCCTGATGATACTGAATCGGATTATAATATCATGAATAACAATATCAGATCTATCAAATCAATTCATCGTCGAGAATTGAATAGTATAACATAGGAAGATCCTTTATCCATACTGAATCGAAAAATTGCATTCCTGACCCCCACCCAAGAATCCCTTTGAATTTATCATATTTTTCTACTCTTTCGTTCCTTTCTATAACCCGCCGTCCTCATTCTTTATAGAATGATATCATATGAATGAGGTTCGACCAGTATTCCATCCGTCACAGATCCAAACAGTAGAAGTGAACTGGAAAACGAATTAAGTTCTAAGCTAAGTTTTTGTGATGACCTAATCTTCTTGAAAGACAGAGAAAAATGAAAAAAAGATTATTCGTTCTATTTTCTATTCTCCACCCCCAGAACAGAAAGACAGGATCTTTGATTGATCTTTTATTAGTATCTGTATCCTCCTTCCTTTCCTTGATTCAGACGTATAAATCGAGAATCCAGCGTGCAATTTGGGCGAGATAAAGAGATTGTCCCCAATTCAATTAGTAATTGAGCTTACCTTGCCCGATGATAAATGTGAAATAAGGATCCTTCCACCTGGAATTAGATACTGCTCTTTGTCTCCTCCCCTTCGCAGAAGGCGGAGAGATGAATCAATCGATTCATAGGATCCCAGGTCGGTGCGGGACTGACGGGGCTCGAACCCGCAGCTTCCGCCTTGACAGGGCGGTGCTCTGACCAATTGAACTACAATCCCAAGAAAATGAGGTGTACAGCTTACATTATTTATTGTTTATTTTGATTTGATATTTGATTTCATCGAACCATAACCGTATGGATAGATCATATAAAAAAATAGATCGTAATCGACGCCTGTAACGGATATACTGATATACATATCTACATAGATAGAAGAGAAGATGGATAAATAGCAAAGCAACCTGTGGTTATTGCCAAATTGACTGACAATCCATCTTTCAATGAAAAAGGGCTCTTTTCTTTTTCATCTTTTCATTTGATTTCTCGGATTGGCTTAAAAGAATTCATAGATCCAGATTGTTAGAAACATCAGAACATGGAGGAACAAATAGAATCAAGTTGACTCTTTATTCCTCCATATCATCATGTATTTTTGGAGTACGGATTGGTTATATCATCCTCAAGGATCGGTGAATTCTTGGGCCGAGCTGGATTTGAACCAGCGTAGACATATCGCCAACGAATTTACAGTCCGTCCCCATTAACCGCTCGGGCATCGACCCAGGAAGAATCAATTGTCGGTTTATTGATATTGATAATTCATGGTCAACTTTTCTTTCGTCGTACCCTACTACCCCCAGGGGAAGTCGAATCCCCGCTGCCTCCTTGAAAGAGAGATGTCCTGAACCGCTAGACGATAGGGGCACGCCCACCCGATCGCCATCATACTATACTCATAGTATGAGTAGTTTTTTGGAATTGTCAATGTCAATATAATGAATGGTAGGATACGAACAACCTTTCGTGCTTTCGTGATTCCGTATACATATATTCGTGATTCCGTATACATATAATATTAATGTAATAAAATTTCTCTACTCTATTGTTCATTCAGGAACCATTCATTATATATTCTTATATAACAATTCTTATATAACAAAGATTAATTATATAATCTAGTCATAATAAAAATAATGGAGTATAGGGGATGTCTTGCCCGACAGAAAAAGTCAAACCCATTCATTCTAATTTTCACTCATTGATTCGCGCATCGTTAAGATATAATAGACATAGACTGTTATATTACTATTAATTTAATATATCTATTTATATATGTATTTAATTAACTATTCATTGTTCTTGAATGAGCCCCCATCTTGTATATGTATATTGTATATATTATATACAATATACATATACAAGATATAATTGTACAAGATATAATTGTACAGGTATATCCAGTAGATTCTTAGTGAGCTAAATTTTTGAATGAAACGGGCCCTTTTAACTCAGCGGTAGAGTAACGCCATGGTAAGGCGTAAGTCATCGGTTCAAATCCGATAAAGGGCTTTTCCATGAAGCTGCAATGGTCATTTTTCCGCATCCGATAAAGATGATATAAAAAAGGGAACTGCCTGTCAAAGTTATAATGAGTTATGGGGTTGAACACTAGTTCATTCATTATGATAATAGGATGTCCCGCATTAGGAAGACTACTATGTTACTAAAGGATATACTCTCGTTATTCATATTTTTTTGTCTTGGAACATAGGTATTCTAGATA